GAACTCAAAAAAAAAATTATAAACTTGAAAACTAAGTCTTTTATAGTTTTAAGGGCTTTCAAAGAAGGAAAAATTAAAGAACTTTCAAAAATAAACTTGAGAGAAATCGATGAATTGGGTGAAACTCAAAAAAATTTGATATTCAGTAATCAGAAGATTCACGAATCGTCTATTGAAATTCCATCTATGGATTGGCCAAATTTCTCCCGGACCGAAAAAAAAATGAAAGATCTGACTAATAGAACAAGCAGAATACAAAATCAAATATATAAAATTACAAAAGAAAATAAAAAGGGACCGCTAACTCAAGAAACAAATATTAGTTCGAACAAAACATTAGACTCATCAAAAAAGATTTGGCAGATATTCAAAAAAAGAAATACTCGATTAACCCGTAAATCCTATTTTTATCTAAATTTTTTTATTGAAAAGCTTTACAGAAATTTTTTTCTATTTACCCTTACTATTCCAAGAATCAATGCAAAACCTTTTAGTGAATCAACAAGAAAAAAAATTAAAATGATTGAGAAAAACATCCACAATAATGAAGAAAATCCGGAAATAATTAATAAAACAAATAAAAATAGAATTCACTTTATTTCGACTGTCAAAAAATCACTTTCGAAGATTAGTAATAAGAATTCAAAGATTTCTTGTAATTTATCGTCTTTTTCACAATCCCAAGCATATGTATTTTACAAATTGTTACAAGCCCCAATTTTTAACTTTTATAATTTAAGACCTGTTCTTCAATATCACGGAACATCTCTATTTCTTAAGAATGAAATAAAGGATTTTTTTGAAAAACACGGAATATTTAATTACCAATTAAGACATAAACCTTTTTGGAATTTTGGAAGGAATCCACGGAAAAACAGGTTAAGTGGTCATTATCAATATGATTTCTCTCGGATTAAATGGGCTAGATTAGTACCACAAGAATGGCGAAATAGGGCCAATCAACACTGTATGGCTCAAAATAAAGCTTTAACTAAAAGAGATTCATATGAAAAAAACGGATTAACTCATTGCGAAAAACAACATTTTTTTGAAGAAGACTCATTACGGAATCAAAAATCTAATTTTAAAAAACACTATAGATATGATCTTTTATCATATAAATTGATTAATTATGAAGATAAGAAAGACTCATATATTGATAGATTACTAGGCCAAGTAAATAATAAAGAAGAGTATTATTATAATTACAATATAAAGAAAGCAAAATTATTTGCTATGCTGGGAGGTATCCTTATCAATAATTATCTAGGAGAAGATGATATTATGGATATGGAAAAATTCTTGTATAGAAAATATTTTGATTGGAGAATTCTTAATTTTTGTCTTAGAAATAAGGTCAATATTGAAGCCTGGGTTGATATGGATACTGGTATCAGCAGTAATCAAAATACTAAGATTGGGTCCGATAATTATAAAAATAAAAAAATTGATGCAATTAATAAAAGAGGCCCCTTTTATCTTACAATTCATCAAGATGAAGAAATTAACCCATCCAACCAAAAAAGAACACTTTTTGATTGGATGGGAATGAATGAAGAAATACTAAGTTGTCCTATATCAAACCTGGAGCCTTGGTTCTTTCCAGAATTTGTGCTACTTTTTAATGCATATAGAATGAAACCCTGGATCATACCAATCAAATTACTTCTTTTCAATTTTCATGGAAACGGTAAGAAAATTCTAACCGGAAAGAACGAAGCGGATCTTTTTATATCATCCACTCAAAAAGAATATCTTGAATTATCGAATCAAAGTAAAGAAGAAAAAGAACTCGCAGACCAAGGAAATCCGGGATCAGATGCCCAAAAGCAAGTAAGTCTTGGATCAGTTCTCTCAAACCAAGAAAAAGATGTTGAAGAAAATTATACGAGATCGGACATGAAAAAACGTATAAAGAAAAAGCAATACAAGAGAGAAACAGAAGGACAGCTTGATTTCTTCCTAAAAAAATATTTGTGTTTGCAGTTAAGATGGAGAGGTACTGTTTCTTTCAAGGAAAAAATACTCAACGATATGGAAGTCTATTGTCACCTGGTTCGGCTGATAAATCCTAGCGACGTTACTATAGACTCTATTCAAGGAGGAGAAATTTGTTTGGCTATTTTGATCACTAAGAAGGATTTTGCTCTTAGAGAATTGACGAAAGGGGGAATGCTTATTATCGAACCCCGTCGTTTGTCTGTAAAAAATGATGGCCAATTTTTTATATATCAAATCGTAGGTATTTCGTTGGTTCATAAGAATAAGCGAAAAATTACTAAAAGATACCACGAAAAGGGCTATGTTGATAAAAAAATTTTTGATGAATTCATTGCAAAACATCAAAAAATGACTGGAAATAGAAACAAAAATCATTATGATTTGCTTGTTCCTGAAAATATTTTATTCCCTAAACGTCGTAGAGAATTAAGAACTCGAATTTGTTTCAATTCGAAGAATCAAAACGGTATGCAGAGAAATCCAGTATTTTGTACTAACGTAAAAAGCGGGGGTCACATTTTGGATAAAAACAAAGATCTTCCTAGAGAGAAAAATCAACTAATTAAATTAAAGAACTTTAATTGGCCCAATTCTCGATTAGAAGATTTAATTTGTATGAATCGCTATTGGTTTAATACCAATAATGGGAGTCGTTTCAGTATGGTAAGGATACATATGTATCCACGATTGAAAATTCGTTAATAGTGTGCTTTTCCTATCTATCATGTCCCATGTTTGGGATATGAAAACAAAGAAATGGATACATTTCTTGTCTTCCATTCCAGTCTGATACAAGATACCAATTTAATGGCGTACATATTAATTAGATCCATAAATGAATCAAGAAACTATTTTTTTTAGGTCCAATTTTTCTCTTTTGCAGAAATATACCATCCTTTTGGATCCCTAATAAAATTGAAAATTGGATTGATTATTGATATTAATTTTCTAGCAAGTTCATAACGAACTTAAGATGATTGTGTATATAAAATTCAAGTAACTAGTATTATTATTACTGATCAGTAAAATTCATATTAAAAAAAGGAGGGGGAGGGGTTTCGTTTTATGATAAAAAATTCATTCGTCTCGGTTATGGTTCAAGAAAAAAAAGAAGAAAACTGTGGATCGGTTGAATTTCAAGTATTCCGTTTCACTAATAAGATACGGAGACTTACTTCACATTTAGAATTGCACAGAAAAGACTATTTATCTCAAAGGGGTCTACGAAAAATTTTGGAAAAACGCCAACGTCTACTAGCTTATTTGTCAAAGAAAAATAGAGTACGTTATAAGGAATTAATTAGTAAGTTGAATATTCGGGAGTCAAAAAATCGTTAATTTGAAAAATAATTTCGAATTGTTTGATTTTGAATCTTGATGAACTTCTTGTTGTTTTCAACAATTCATGTAAGAATGAATCGAGGAAAAACCTATGAGTATACTAGCTACAGAAAAAGAATTTATGATAGTCAATATGGGACCTCACCACCCATCAATGCACGGTGTTCTTCGTCTCATCGTTACTCTAGATGGTGAAGATGTTATTGACTGTGAACCAATATTGGGTTATTTACACCGAGGGATGGAAAAAATTGCGGAAAACCGAACAATTATACAATATCTTCCTTATGTAACCCGTTGGGATTATTTAGCTACTATGTTCACTGAAGCAATAACTGTAAATGGACCCGAACTGTTGGGAAATATTCAAGTACCCAAAAGGGCCAGCTATATCAGAGTAATAATGTTGGAGTTGAGTCGTATAGCTTCCCATCTGTTATGGCTTGGCCCTTTTATGGCAGATATTGGTGCACAGACTCCTTTCTTCTATATTTTCAGAGAAAGAGAACTGGTCTATGATCTGTTCGAAGCTGCCACCGGTATGAGGATGATGCATAATTATTTTCGTATCGGAGGAATAGCGGCTGATTTACCTCATGGTTGGATAGATAAATGTTTGGATTTCTGCGATTATTTTTTAACGGGGGTTGCCGAATATCAAAAACTTATTACACGAAACCCTATTTTTTTAGAACGAGTTGAAGGAGTAGGCATTATTGGTGGAGAAGAAGCAATAAATTGGGGTTTATCCGGACCAATGCTACGAGCGTCTGGAATAGAATGGGATCTTCGTAAAGTTGATCATTATGAGTGTTATGACGAATTTGATTGGGAAGTCCAGTGGCAAAAAGAAGGAGATTCATTAGCTCGTTATTTAGTCCGAATCGGTGAAATGACGGAATCTATAAAGATTATTCAACAGGCTTTAGAAGGAATTCCGGGAGGACCTTATGAAAATTTAGAAATCCGATGTTTTGATAAAGAAAGCGATCCAGAATGGAATGATTTTGAAGATCGATTCATTAGTAAAAAGCCTTCTCCCACCTTTGAATTGACGAAACAAGAACTTTATGTGAGAGTAGAAGCCCCAAAAGGAGAATTGGGAATTTTTCTGATAGGAGATCAAAGTGGTTTTCCTTGGAGATGGAAAATTCGCCCACCGGGTTTTATCAATTTGCAAATTCTTCCTCAGTTAGTTAAAAGAATGAAATTGGCTGATATTATGACAATATTAGGTAGTATAGATATCATTATGGGGGAAGTTGATCGTTGAAATGATAATTGATACAACAGAAGTACAAGATATCAATTCTTTTTCCAGATTGGAATCCCTACAAGAGGTCTATGGGATCGCGTGGGTTCTTGCCCCTATTTCGACTCCTGTAGTGGCAATCACAATAGGTGTCCTAGTAATTGTGTGGTTAGAAAGAGAAATATCTGCAGGAATACAACAACGTATTGGGCCTGAATACGCCAGTCCCTTGGGACTTCTTCAAGCTTTAGCAGATGGGACAAAACTACTTTTCAAAGAAAACCTTCTTCCATCTAGAGGAAATAGTAGTTTATTCAGTATTGGACCATCTATAGCAGTCATAGCAATTCTACTAAGTTATTCAGTAATTCCTTTTGGTTATAACCTTGTTTTAGCTGACCTCAATATCGGTATTTTTTTATGGATTGCCATTTCAAGTATTGCCCCTATTGGACTTCTTATGTCAGGATATGGATCAAATAATAAATATTCCTTTTTAGGTGGTTTGCGAGCTGCTGCTCAATCGATTAGTTATGAAATACCATTAACTTTATGTGTTTTATCAATATCTCTACGTGTGATTCGCTAAAACCTAAGCTTTTCGTTTTCCTGTTGTTTTGCTTTTCGTTCGAGAAAAAAAAGAACTTGAATAGAAATCTTCAGTTTTTTATTCATTTATTTATTCTTTAGGTTACTAAATTAGGTTAATAAAAGAAATTTGATAGTTATATATGAGTGAACGAAAACAACTTTTAAATTCGCAGTACAAGTGGCTTAAGTCTCATTTCCTATGTACAAGCGTTAAGGGGAAGTAAACAAAAGTCAAAGTGGAGGAAGTGGAAGTCCCTTACCCCAAGATTGGTTGATTGGTCATCCTAGCTTGAAGCGGGCTCAAAAGACCAACCCTATGGAATTTTCATTAGCGTTTGTATGTATTACAATACATATATATTACGGGGGTTGAAAACACAAAATGGGTGGATAGGAAGGAACACCAAAATACGCACAACGGGTTAGTAATGTAGATTATGTCAATTATCTAAAAGGATACTTCTGCATAACATAAAAAGAATACTAATTGGGGCTTTAAGTTGGTAGAAATGATCAGGCAGTACTCCCCACAATTCCGATCCAGAGTATGCTCCTATCCGCCAGTTAAAGAAATAACTATCAGGAACGAAATAATCCTTTACCCTTTTTTTAAGCCCCTTTTTCTCTCAGAAAGAAGAAGAGGAACAAAAAAATCGAAAAAATACAATTACAATAGAAAAGGATCCTTTTATTCTTTCTTTCATATATTGATAGAAATCAAATTCGTGTCATGATTCATGAACTAGTGTAATGTCTAATTCTTTTTCGTAATCGAAACTAAAAGGATGGGTTGAAATATTTATTGATATTTCTACAAGGAGTATTTTATTGAAGGGTTGATTAAGTTATTACTCAACACAGCAAAATTGAAATTCTTAAAGGATGAGATTAATTCCGAAATACTGTTTTTTTTATCCTTAGAGCAGACAGAATTCCTGTGGTATAATTGGGGATCCTCCGCTAGATTTTGATTTTTACTTTCTCTATCCTATAACCATATCAAGATATAATACTGATCCGGTCCTTACATTTATTTGTGGCCCTGAGGAGCCGTATGAGCTGAAAATCTCATGTACGGTTTTGGAATAGCGATGGGAACCGTAATGTTACCACCGACTATGATTATCTAACAGTTCAAGTACAGTTGATATAGTTGAGGCGCAATCAAAATATGGTTTTTGGGGGTGGAATTTGTGGCGTCAACCTATAGGGTTTATCGTTTTTCTAATTTCTTCCCTAGCGGAATGCGAGAGATTACCTTTTGATTTACCAGAAGCAGAAGAAGAACTAGTAGCAGGTTATCAAACCGAATATTCAGGAATAATTTTTGGTTTATTTTACGTTGCTTCCTATCTAAATCTATTAGTTTCCTCATTATTTGTAACAGTTCTTTACTTGGGGGGTTGGAATCTTTCCATTCCATACATATTTGTTCCTGAGCTATTTGAAATAAATAAAGCGGATGAAATCTTTGGAACGACAATTGGTATCTTTATTACATTAGCTAAAACTTATTTGTTCTTGTTCGTTCCGATTACAACAAGATGGACTTTACCGAGACTAAGAATGGACCAACTATTAAATCTTGGCTGGAAATTTCTTTTACCTATTTCTCTCGGTAATCTATTATTAACAACTTCTTCCCAACTCCTTTCGCTATAAAGAAAAAAGGAATACTATATTCACTACTTGTATCAAACAAGAGAAAGAAACTCAAATTATTCATAGATATTCACGATATGTTCCCTATGATAACTGGTTTCATGAATTATGGTCAACAAACAATACGAGCTGCAAGGTACATTGGTCAAAGTTTCATGATTACTTTATCCCAAGCAAATCGTTTACCTGTAACTATTCAATATCCTTATGAAAAATTAATCACATCGGAGCGTTTTCGCGGTAGAATCCATTTTGAATTTGATAAATGTATTGCTTGTGAAGTATGCGTTCGCGTATGTCCTATAGATCTGCCTGTTGTTGATTGGAAATTTGAAACAGATATTCGAAAGAAACGATTGCTTAATTACAGTATTGATTTTGGAATTTGTATTTTTTGTGGTAACTGCGTTGAGTATTGTCCAACAAATTGTTTATCAATGACTGAAGAATATGAACTTGCTACTTACGACCGTCACGAATTGAATTATAATCAAATTGCTTTAGGTCGTTTACCAATGTCAGTAATTGACGATTTTACAATTCGAACAGTCTTGAATTCGCCTCAAAGAAAAAATGACTAAACCCTTTAATTTCGAATTACTAAGGTTCCGTTTTGGTATATTTGGTATAAAGGAATAAGGTTTTTTTCTTTGCTTGGTCAATAACTTCAAATCCCAACTATTGATTGGTTGATGAGAAGGACAACTTAATTTGTATTGAAATGAAATAATATATAGATATAGACCGAAGCTTTTTCGAACTATATAACTTCAATTTCAAATTGTCATTTCGAATAAAGAAAAGAAGGAAATTGATCCAATAACTGTATCCGCACCAATTCCCACTTAATAGATTCGAATTTAATTCAATTGGAATTGGGAATGTCTCATAAAAAAAATTTTCCTGGTCGGTTCAATAAGTTCATGAAAAGGATTTCGATTTATTTATCTCTTATTTTAATATAATGGATTTGCCTGGACCAATACATGATTTTCTTTTAGTTTTTCTGGGATCAGGTCTTATATTCGGAGGTCTGGGAGTGGTATTATTTACCAACCCGATTTATTCTGCCTTTTCCTTGGGATTGGTTCTTGTTTGTATATCCCTATTCTATATTCTATCAAATTCCCATTTTGTAGCTGCCGCGCAGCTCCTTATTTACGTGGGAGCTGTAAATGTTTTGATCATATTTGCTGTAATGTTCATGAACGGTTCAGACTATTCCAAAGATTTTCATTTGAATATTTGGACTGTTGGTGATGGGCTTACTTCCCTGGTTTGTACAAGTATTTTTTTTTCGCTAATCGCTACTATTCTAGATACGTCGTGGTACGGGATTATTTGGACTACACGACCCAACCAGATTATCGAACAAGATTTGATAAGTAATAGTCAACAAATTGGAATTCATTTATCAACAGACTTTTTTCTTCCATTTGAACTCGTTTCAATAATTCTTTTAGTTGCTTTGATAGGTGCAATTGCCGTGGCTCGTCAGTAACAAATCTTTAGAACTAGAAACAGCAATCCCAATTCTATTTTTTTATGTGTTATCACACCCATTTCCCTTAAATTCTTTAAAGTCTAGTTGAATACTATTCATGGATCAATAGAAAATAAAAATAGAAATTTTTGTATTCGATCTATTATCAAATAGATTCTTTTGCTCCGTACTTGGTATATTCTAAGCAATCAAATAACTTGCATTATTGTTCATATTGAAATGAATCGAAATTGGTACGGAGTTGGTCAATGATGCTCGAGCATGTACTTGTTTTGAGTGCCTATTTATTTTCTATTGGTATCTATGGATTGATTACGAGCCGAAATATGGTTCGGGCTCTGATGTGTCTTGAACTTATACTAAATGCAGTTAATATAAATTTCGTAACATTCTCTGATTTTTTTGATAGTCGACAATTAAAAGGAGATATTTTCTCAATTTTTGTTATAGCTATTGCAGCCGCTGAAGCAGCTATCGGATCAGCTATTGTTTCGTCAATTTATCGTAACAGAAAATCGACTCGTATCAATCAATCGACTTTGTTGAATAAGTAGTATTCAGAAATCATAATATTCATCAATTCGGCTTAGGATATATAATATGCCCTAACCTCGATCATGTTTGTCAAACCGTAAGAAATCAAAGTATCTTTGTTCCCTCTTAGGAGTTGATCCAGAAGTGGGTTAATTAGAAAAATTCTGGTAAATCATTGATTCATCTGGTGTTTAAATATACGATGTTTCCAAATTGACTAGATCGAAAATTAAAAAGTTCAAAACAAAAATTGATAGATCCAATGTCACATTCAGTAAAGATTTATGATACATGTATAGGGTGTACTCAATGTGTCCGAGCTTGCCCCACAGATGTATTAGAAATGATACCTTGGGACGGATGTAAAGCAAAGCAAATTGCTTCTGCTCCAAGAACAGAGGACTGTGTTGGTTGTAAGCGATGCGAATCCGCCTGTCCAACGGATTTCTTGAGTGTTCGGGTTTATTTATGGCATGAAACAACTCGAAGCATGGGTCTAGCTTATTGATACGTTACCAAAAACCCACTTGAATCTGTTTTGAATACAGTTTCTTTTTTTTTTTACTGATTACCGACAAAAACCCGTACTCGAAAAAGAAAAAAATAAGAATATATTCTATTTTCGAGTACGGGTTTTTCTGGGCCAAGTGTATCTTGTCTTTACCACGAATTATTTTCCTTGGTTAACACTAATTGTAGTTTTTCCGACAGTCGCGGGTTCTTTAATTTTCTTTCTCCCTCATAGAGGAAATAAGGTGACTAGAGGATATACAATATATATATGTGTCTTAGAACTCCTTTTAACGACCTATGCATTCTGTTATAATTTCCAATTGGACGATCCATTAATCCAGCTGGCAGAGGATTATAAATGGATCACCTTTTTTGATTTTGACTGGCGGTTGGGAATAGATGGACTTTCCATAGGACCCATTTTACTGACGGGATTTATCACTACTTTAGCTACTTTAGCGGCTCGGCCAGTTACTCGAAATTCCCGACTATTCCATTTCCTGATGTTAGCGATGTACAGCGGTCAAATAGGACCATTTTCTTCTCGAGACCTTTTATTTTTTTTCATCATGTGGGAATTAGAATTAATTCCCGTTTATCTACTTCTGGCCGTGTGGGGTGGAAAGAAACGCCTTTATTCAGCCACAAAATTTATTTTGTACACTGCCGGAGGTTCCGTTTTTCTTTTAATAGGAGTTTTGGGTATCGGTTTATATGGTTCCAATGAACCAACATTAAATTTGGAAACATTAGTTAATCAATCGTATCCTGTGGCACTGGAAATAATATTCTATATTGGATTTTTTATTGCTTTTGCTGTCAAATTACCAATTATACCCTTCCATACGTGGTTACCAGACACCCACGGAGAGGCACATTATAGTACTTGTATGCTTCTAGCCGGAATCTTATTAAAAATGGGAGCGTATGGGTTGATTCGGATCAATATGGAACTATTACCGCACGCCCATTCTATATTTTCCCCCTGGTTCATGATAGTAGGTACCATGCAAATAATTTATGCAGCTTCAACATCTCCTGGCCAACGGAATTTAAAAAAAAGAATAGCCTATTCCTCGGTATCTCATATGGGTTTCATAATTCTAGGAATTGGCTCGATAACCGATACAGGCCTCAACGGAGCCATTTTACAAATAATTTCTCATGGGTTTATTAGTGCTGCACTTTTTTTCTTGGCAGGAACGAGTTATGATAGAATGCGTCTTGCTTATCTCGACGAAATGGGCGGACTGGCTATCCCAATTCCAAAGATATTCACACTATTCAGTATCTTATCGATGGCTTCCCTTGCACTACCCGGCATGAGTGGTTTTGTTGCGGAATTGATAGTATTTTTGGGAATAATTACCAGCCAAAAAATTTTTTTAATGCCAAAAATACTAATCACTTTTGTAATGGCAATTGGAATGATATTAACTCCTATTTATTCATTATCTATGTTACGGCAAATGTTCTATGGGTACAAGCTATTTAATGCCCCACCAAACTCTTCTTTTTTTGATTCTGGACCACGGGAGTTATTTGTTTTGATCTCTATTCTTCTACCCGTAATAGGTATTGGTATTTATCCGGATTTCGTTCTCTCACTATCAGTGGACAAGGCCGAAGCTATTATATCTAATTTTTTTTATAGATAGTTTTCATGACTAAAAAAAACCAAAAAGAAATCCCATGATTTTGAAAAAAGTTCGTTAGCCAATGAACAAGGAAGTCTTTTTTCTTCTCTTCAGTTTAAGTTAAATAAAAAAAAAGAAGTAAAATAATCGAATTTTACTTGTGACCAAACGCCTTTGGCGTTTGTAAGAACCTTTTGAATCGCCGCACTGCTTGATTCAAAAGGTTCTCGGCGTCTCACACTAACGCTAAGTTTCGTTTCGATCTATGCGCTGTCCTATGTTTGTCTTCATCAAGCCCTTTCCTCACCTCAATTCAAGTAGATGTTAATTAAATGAACCATAACTATGTAACCCTATTCCTAATAGATTGACTCCGAAATAGCATACCCAAATTATAAGAAAGCCCGTAGAAGCAACAATTGCGGAATTTACACCTTCCAAATTTGTATTTGTTCGAGTATGTAAATAAATCCCGAATATAGTCCAAGTAATAAATGCCCAAGTTTCTTTTGGATCCCAATTCCAATAAGACCCCCACGCCTCATTAGCCCATACTGCTCCCGAAAGAATCCCTATGGTTAAAAAGATAAATCCGAAACTAATAATACGATAACTCCAGCGATCCAATTGTTGAATCACTTGATACCTGTAATAATTTCTAGCGGAAAAAGTATTTAGTAAAACATTCCTTTTTTCATTCATGTATTGGATTTTACCGAAGCAAAACGACTCTTTTACATTTAAAAAATTGTTTCTTTTCAAAAAAAACCTTATCACTTTTCGAAATGTAATGACTAGAAGAGCCGTGGATAATAAGGATCCACATACAAGAGCTGCATAGCCCAATACCATCATACTTACGTGCATCATTAACCACTGGACTTGGAGAGCGGGTACTAATATTCCGGATTGATGCATTTTGGTTAAAAAACCCGAAGTAGCAAAACCTTGGGTAAAAATAGCACTTGGTGCCGTTATAGCACTTAAAAGATTTTTATTATTTTGAAAATCGAAAATCCTATGAATAATGGAGAAACTCCATGAAAGAAAGATTAATGATTCATATAAATTACTTAATGGGAAATGTCTCGAGTAAATCCAACGAGTGATTAATAATCCTGTTAGACAGAAAGCGGTAGCTATCATCCCCTTTTCTGATGAATCATATAGTCCTCTGATTTCATCGACTAATAAGGTTAGTAAAAAAATTGTAATTCCAATTGAAACGACCGAAAAGGATATATGCGTTAATATATGCTCTAAAGTTGAAAAGATCATAAAAAAAATTGAAAAGTGAGAATACCTCAAATATACAGAATGTAAATCATGAATTTAATTCCTTAGAGCACTTTTTTTTTGTATATCTTTTTGTAGATGCTATGCCGCCACTCGGACTCGAACCGAGATGCTCTAGCACTGCTTCCTAAGAGCAGCGTGTCTACCGATTTCACCATAGCGGCTTGTTCGAAATCATAATAACTCATTATTAGTCAATCGTCGAGATTAAAAAGGATACTTAAAGATTTCACCCTTTGTCGTCTTATTTAATTATTTAAGGTTTCAGTTTTATTTAACTTAACTTTCATAGTTTCTGGTTTGATAAACTAGAACTGTTGTAACGGCTGTAACTAACTAGTTCTAACTTCAATCCAGGGAACAACTCAAAAAAAGGGTTCTTTCTCTTTTTTCATTTTTTATAACTTTTGTGGTGTCGTAATTGTTAGGTTTTTTCAGTATTAATTTGTGCTAAGATTGATCAAATCAATTAGGTATTGGGCTGGAAGTATTAGAGATAATAAAAAAAAGTTCTATACTGAATCAATTAGTTTCAACAACCCATTGATTTTTCCTAAAGATTTTATATCCCCTCCTCTATAGCATAAACGGAAAAGCCTAAATCTAAATAAAAAATTTCTTCTTGTTTAGGGTGTATGGTGGGATGATGGGGAAAATAAGAATCCCCATCTTGGGAATAAAAAAACATTCAAATAAAAAGAAAGGTGAAACTTTCTAGTTTGTCTTGATTCCGTATTTCAAATAAAAAAAAAAGTACGTTTTTTTTTTTATTTTTTATTTCGAATTCAGTAGACAAATCAGTTAGTTCAAAACATTACGAAAGGGGAATGTTTACTTACTTTTTACAACTTTTCTATAGTATATAGTATAAATTCGAAACACAATTAACTTATTTTTGAGTCAGGCGGATTCAGATTATTCCAACGTTTTCTTATTTATTTGTTGTACAAAAAAACTTTTTGAATTCCCAGTAGAAAGGGATTTCGCTAACGAAAAAGCCTTCAACGCTGCCCAATACCCCCCTTTTTTCCAAATATTCTTACGAATACGTTTTTTTAATATAGAAGTACGTTTTTTTGGAACTGCCATTCAAAAAAGAAAAGGTTATTCATTGCTCAAATTGGATGTGAAAGACATCTATTGTTAAAACAAATCATTTTTTAGTTTGCCTATCCATTTCATTATCTGTGTATTTTTTCTAAAGGTAGTTTGTTTAGAGAAAAAAGAAATAAATAGAAATATGCAAAAATGGCATAAAATCTTACTAGAACAAAAAAGAAAACAACAGAATAAGGGATTTTTCAATTTCGATTCCATAAATATTGGCGAAAAAGGAATTCGTATTTCGGAGTTATTGTTGGTACCCTTATATACCTATTCAAATCGATATCTATAGGGTGAATTGTGCCATATAATAGAAATAGAATTGGTAATAGAAATAGAATTGGTTGAAGTTGATAAAAAAAAGAAAGGCCCTTCCGCGTTTATCTTTGGCTATTTTCGGCATGCTACATTTATCCATGAAAAATACATCGAACAGGTTTTATCGACCTAATCCTTTTTTTCTAGTAATTGGTTATTAAATGCCTTTTATTGTAATGGAAGACAATCAATACGTTCCGAGATGAACTAGTTAATGATTGTGAATAAACAAAAAATAAATAAACTAAAAAACCTAGTTCGTATTTTATTGGGGAACGCTCTGGGTCAGCCTATGATTTCTATCAAACTAAATTTGGTGTAATTCTTTAGTCTTGATCTATGTACATAAATTAGTGTAATTAGGGAATAATAATTGAAATTTGAATTTGCTCTATCTTCATAAAAATCTTACTTAGTATAAAGTATAAAAAAATTATTTATTTTTGACTAGTAGCTTAGTTAGAACATTTGATTGCTTTGAACTTTTCATTTTTTTTTTGAAGTTGTTGGGAAAGATTCAAAATAACTATGAATAGCAAAAGAAAAAATTTTTTTATTAATCCCCTTTAAAAGAGATAAGAACCGGTGAATCAGAAACAATGAATTAAGAATAAAAAAAAAATTAGTATTATTTTATTGATTTTATGGAACATCCATATCAATATTCCTGGATCATACCTTTAGTTCCACTTCCAGTCCCTATGTTAATAGGGGTGGGACTTCTACTTTTTCCGATCGCAACAAAACATCTTCGCCGTATGTGGGCTTTTCTTAGTATTTTATTGTTAAGTATAGTTATGATTTTTTCGATCGATCTATCTATTGAGCAAATAGATCGAACTTATATCTATCAATCCCTAAGGTCTTGGACCATCAATAATGATTTTTCTTTCGAGTTCGGATACTTTATTGATCCACTTACTTCTATTATGTCAATATTAATCACTACAGTTGGAATTCAGGTTCTTATTTATAGTGACAATTATATGTCTTATGATCAAGGATATTTGAGATTTTTTGCTTATATGAGTTTTTTCAATGCTTCAATGTTAGGATTAGTTACAAGTTCGAATTTCATACAAATTTATATTTTTTGGGAATTGGTTGGAATGTGCTCTTATCTATTAATAGGATTTTGGTTCACACGACCTATTGCGGCAGGCGCTTGTCAAAAAGCATTTGTAACTAATCGTGTAGGGGATTTTGGATTATTATTAGGAATCCTGGGTCTTTATTGGATAACGGGT